CTCTGCGGATCCCATTAAATTTAATTCGCGAGAGGATACTTATAAAAAGCGTATTGCCTCTGCTCAAAAACTGACAGGATTGACTGACGCTGTTCAAACGGGTACAGGTCAACTAAACGGTATTCCGGTAGCCATTGGGGTTATGGATTTTCAGTTTCTGGGAGGTAGTATGGGATCCGTAGTAGGCGAAAAAATAACTCGTTTGGTTGAGTATGCTACCAATCAACGTTTACCTCTTATTTTAGTGTGTTCTTCCGGAGGAGCACGAATGCAAGAAGGAAGTTTAAGTTTGATGCAAATGGCTAAAATTTCTGCGGTTTTATGTGATTATCAATCAAGTAAAAAGTTATTCTATATATCAATTCTTACATCTCCTACTACCGGTGGGGTAACAGCTAGTTTTGGTATGTTGGGGGATATTATTATTGCCGAACCCTATGCCTATATTGCGTTTGCGGGTAAAAGAGTAATTGAACAAACATTGAAAAAAGCCATGCCTGAAGGTTCACAGGCGGCTGAATCTTTATTACGTAAGGGCTTGTTGGATGCAATTGTACCACGTAATACTTTAAAAGGTGTTCTGAGTGAGTTATTTCAGCTCCATGCTTTTTTTTCCTTTGAACAAAAATTAAATCAAATATAACAGTTAGCTTATCAGAATTAAAAAAAAACCTGAAAAATGCATTTTTATTTAGAATCATTTTTTTTATGTTTACTACTCAGTAAACCTCTATCAACAAGAAAAAAGTGAATTTTTGCTTTCGGGAAGTTCAAATTCGACTAGACAAATAAAACAAAGTTCGTTTTCCTCTCTTGCTTGCATATGTATAGATATCTCAAATAGCGATATATACAGATCTATAGAGAGTCTTCCATCTTTTTGCATTTCCCGAAAACTCCCTGTTTTTGGATCAGATTCTAATAAATTGTGTAGAAATTTGTAATGGAATAAAAATTTTTATTTATTAATCACTACATAGAAATAGAAGACAAAAATAACAAAAAGAATCATAGGGATTATGATACATCTATTTTATTTTGTTTATTTTGAAAGATGAATAAGTCCATTTATTTATTTTGGCGCTTACTGTACCTATTTTTTATTCTATTTCTATTAGGTTGTATATTTGTATTAGATATATATTTACTTAAAGATACTTAAGTATAATTATATAATATATATAATAGAAATAATAAAAATACAAGATATTCTAATATATCTTTAGAATTCAGAATATAACAATAACAGGTACAAATATTAAATTGAGGTACCCATTTTATGACAACTTTCAACAACTTACCCTCTATTTTTGTGCCTTTAGTAGGCCTAGTCTTTCCGGCACTTGCAATGGCTTCTTTATTTCTTCATATTCAAAAAAATAAGATTTTTTAGATCGGATGAGACCTAATCGTATCACTCCTTTTTTATTTTAAAAACTTCGATTCGATAAGACCCATTTGGTAGAATATTGTATAACACATAGATTCCTACAAACATAAATTAAAAAAAGCTCTTATGCATGTGTAAACGTATTATAAGGGTAAATAAATTTGCGCTCTTTTGAAAAAAAGTATAATCATCGGGCCGATGTATGAAATTAAAGTCAATGTATTTATTTATTTGTATGTATATAGCTATAGGGGATCATATAAAGGAAGGAGATGTTATTATTTTAGATATAAAAAATTCTATGAATTACTCCTAAGGTAAAGGTTCACAACAAAATAGTTGATGAGAGTCACTTTGAAAAAAAAAGGAAAGTCATATTTTCTCAATTCCAAAAAATTGTATAACTGGATCTAATATATATGAGTTGGCGATCAGAATCTATATGGATAGAATTTATAACGGGGTCTCGAAAAACAAGTAATTTCTTCTGGGCCTTTATACTATTTTTAGGTTCATTAGGATTCTTATTGGTTGGAACTTCCAGTTATCTTGGTAGAAATTTTATATCGTTATTTCCGTCTCAGCAAATCGTTTTTTTTCCGCAAGGGATTGTGATGTCTTTCTATGGGATCGCAGGTCTCTTTATTAGTTGCTATTTGTGGTGCACTATTTTGTGGAATGTGGGTAGTGGTTATGATCTTTTCGACCGAAAAGAAGGAATAGTGCGTATTTTTCGTTGGGGATTTCCTGGAAAAAGTCGTCGCATCTTTTTACGATTCCTTATGAAAGATATTCAGTCCATCAGAATAGAAGTTAAAGAGGGTGTTTCTGCTCGGCGTGTCCTTTATATGGAAATTCGAGGTCAAGGGGCTATTCCTTTAATTCGTACTGATGAGAATTTTACTACACGAGAAATTGAGCAAAAAGCTGCCGAATTGGCTTACTTCTTGCGTGTACCAATTGAAGTTTTTTGAAATGAATTAATTTTAAAAGACTAAACGCTTTGGCCGTAGGAAGAAAAAACTAAAGAATTTCTTTATTTATTTTTTTTTTTCGATTGAACATTCATCTATTCTTTTAGGCTCATTTTTTTTTATATATTTGATAGAAAAGGAGTTTCTTCGTATAGAAATTTGAAAACGTTCTTTTAGTGTTGATCGAAAAAAGTCGGAATAACATCCTAGAAACAAAAAATTTTTATTGATTCAAATTGGAAGTGTATTCTGAGTCTATTTCTGTATTCTTTATAGATTCAAAGCAAAGACTAAGTATTGAATCAAAAGAAAAAGAGAAAATGGATTCATAGGCTGAATACATTCTATTCGAATTATAATAGAAACTCATGCTCGATAGAAATATTAGATCTAATAGAATCAACAAATGAGGCAGGTTCATTAACAATTCACAGATTCAAAATGGCAAAAAAGAAAACATTCATTCCTTTTTTTTATTTTACATCTATAGTCTTTTTGCCCTGGTTGATCTCTCTCTGCTGTAATAAAAGTTTGAAAACTTGGATTACTAATTGGTGGAATACTAGACAATGCGAAACCTTTTTGAATGATATTCAAGAAAAAAGTGTTCTAGAAAAATTCATACAATTAGAGGAACTATTCCAGCTGGATGAAATGATAAAGGAATACCCAGAAACCGATTTACAACAATTTCGTCTAGGAATCCACAAAGAAACGATCCAATTCATCAAGATACACAATGAATATCGTATCCATACAATCTTGCACTTCTCGACAAATCTAATATCTTTCGTTATTCTAAGTGGTTATTCCTTTTGGGGTAAGGAAAAGCTTTTTATTCTGAATTCTTGGGTTCAAGAATTCCTATATAATTTAAGTGATACAATTAAAGCTTTTTCTATTCTTTTATTAACTGATTTATGTATCGGATTCCATTCGCCTCACGGTTGGGAACTAATGATTGGTTATATTTACAAAGATTTTGGGTTTGCTCATTATGAGCAAATTTTATCTGGTCTAGTTTCTACCTTTCCAGTTATTCTTGATACAATTTTTAAATATTGGATCTTTCGTTATTTAAATCGTGTATCTCCATCACTTGTAGTGATTTATCATGCAATAAATGACTAAAAAATGATTCAATGATCCAATTCTAATCTTTCTTACCTTATACATCATAACCAAATCAAAGTCGTATTTACTTTACTCTTTTTACCCATGAGGTATTCCTTGTATATAAAAAAAAAAATTATTTTTTCAGTAAACGTAAATAGCAGAATTGTGGCTAGGGAAGTATATTATCAACCTACCTAACTTTATTGTAGAAATTTTCGGGATAAATGATTGGACCATGCAAACTAGAAATACCTTTTATTGGATAAGGGAAGAGATTACTCGCTCCATATCTGTCTCACTCATGATATATATAATAACTTGGGCATCCATTTCAAGTGCATATCCGATTTTTGCCCAGCAGAATTATGAAAATCCACGAGAGGCAACTGGGCGTATTGTATGTGCCAATTGCCATTTAGCTAATAAGCCCGTGGATATTGAGGTTCCACAAGCGGTACTTCCTGATACTGTATTTGAAGCAGTTGTTAAAATTCCTTATGATATGCAATTAAAACAAGTTCTAGCTAATGGTAAAAAAGGAGCTTTGAATGTGGGAGCTGTTCTTATTTTACCGGAGGGGTTTGAATTAGCCCCCCCTGATCGTATTTCACCCGAGATGAAAGAAAAGATAGGAAATCTGTCTTTTCAGAATTATCGCCCCAATAATAAAAATATTCTTGTGATAGGTCCTGTTCCTGGTCAAAAATATAGTGAAATAACCTTTCCTATTCTTGCCCCAGACCCTGCTACTAATAAAGATGTTCACTTCTTAAAATATCCTATATACGTAGGCGGAAACAGGGGAAGGGGTCAGATTTATCCTGATGGTAGCAAAAGTAACAATACAGTTTATAATGCTACGGCAGGAGGGATAATAAGCAAAATTTTACGAAAAGAAAAGGGGGGATACGAAATAACCATAGTGGATGCATCGAATGGACGCCAAGTGATTGATATTATTCCTCGAGGCCTAGAACTTCTTGTTTCAGAGGGCGAATCCATTAAACTCGATCAACCATTAACGAGTAATCCTAATGTGGGGGGATTTGGTCAGGGGGATGCGGAAATAGTACTTCAAGATCCATTACGTGTCCAAGGACTTTTGTTCTTCTTAGGATCGGTTGTTTTGGCACAAATCTTTTTGGTTCTTAAAAAGAAACAGTTTGAGAAAGTTCAATTATCCGAAATGAATTTTTAGATCTGTCTATTTAGCTTTATAAAAGTCGTAAAAAAGAACCAAAAAAATTATGAAAAGCCTTTTGCCTCTCTTTAGATTTTCTAGTCCTTTTCGACCAGATGTCAGGAATTACTTGTATCATAGTCCTAATCCTAGTATGTATATTGAGAAGAATTCACTTTACCCCTTTTCTTTATTTTTCAATACAAATTTTTTTTTTTTGGAAGGGGTGTGATGTAACTCTGTCGTTATTGACCAATTGAAATTGATAGAATGTAGCAATAATCAAGAGTTTTTTTTTCTATTAGAATGGAAAAATTTGACTATATACTAAAATAAGATA